AACATTTTCTTATTTAATATATAAATTTAAAGTTCTTTTTTTAAAATTGTTTTTGTACAAATATCTTTAGTTTCAAAAAATTTTGAACTTTAAATTTATAATTTTATTTTTTTTTTTTCAATATATAATATAAATGATTTACTTAATATATTACATTTAATTCAATATATCGTTATAAGGTATATTTATATATTATTAAGATCTTATTATAATGCATATATTTATCAAAAATTGTAGCTACCTATTTTTTTAGCTTAAGAGAAATTATTGTATATTAATATATTTATAGTAATGTATATAAATATATTACATTAAGTATATAGGATATATACAATACCATTATTTAATTAATAGTAATATTATATTAATATAATCTGTTATATTAATTATAATCATATTATTACATATTATATATTAACTAGATCTATTAATATACAATATATATATATATTATAATAAGAATTATTTAATATTGCATAGAAATACATATAATGTTAAAGAGTAAGATTATATCAACTAAATAATTTATATTATTTAATCTTTCTTTAGAATTAAAAAAAAGAAAGATTAAATAGTAAGAATAATAGCATAAAACATTTACCAGTGTAGAAGTACCATACCTATCTTTATTTATATGTAATAGAGAAGTTGTTGTGGTCATACCGGGTAGTATTATTCTAAATTTTTTTGGTTATTTCTTGATTAATTTAATTTATTTTTCTTAATATTTTTGAGGATTAAATAAAGAGTTACATTTTTATTTAAAAGGAAAAATAGTAATTAAAACATTTACCAGTGTAGAAGTACCATACCTATCTTTATTTATATGTAATAGAGAAGTTGTTGTGGTCATACCGGGTAGTATTATTCTAAATTTTTTTGGTTATTTCTTGATTAATTTAATTTATTTTTCTTAATATTTTTGAGGATTAAATAAAGAGTTACATTTTTTTAATTATGGGAATTCATTTTATTTTTTAAAAAGTTTTATTCTTGCTTGTTTATTTACTTTTTTCTTTGTATTATATGTAAGTTTTGTTAAACTAAATGTTCTGTTTGCAGTAATTTGATTTAATTATCAAGTGATTTTGGAATTAGCAATTGATTTGGTGTCGGCATATTTCGTGCCAGCAGCCGCGGTTATACGATTGACACAAGTGAATATTATTGGTTAATACAGTTATTTATAATTTGTGAGTTGGATTATAGATTTATAAGGTGAAATTTTAAAATTTTTTTATAGCTCTTTTTATGAATCTGTGAAACTTAAATAATAAACTAGGATTAGATACCCTATTATTTTAAGTGTTAATTTTGCTTACCAGGGTAGTATTAGTTAGTATCTTTAAACCCAAAGAATTTGGCGGTATCTTATTCCATTCAGAGGAACCTACCCCGTAATTGATAGTACACGATTAACTTTACTTAATTTATTTGTTTGTATATCTCCGTTATCAGAAGATCCTTTTAGAGTTATAATTTTCTTAATTTATAATTATAAATTATTTCAGGTCAAGGTGCAGCTCATAGTTAAGAGGAGGTGGGTTACAATAGATTTTTGTCTATTACGGATTTGGTGATGAAATATTATTAATGAAGGTGGATTTGATAGTAATTTAATTTATTTAATTTATTTGATATTGGCTCTGAGGTGTGTACACATCGCCCGTCGCTCTCATTATTGATTATTTACTTAAAGGTTATTGGTAGAGTATGTTCAAATTAGATGAGATAAGTCGTAACATAGTAGATGTACTGGAAAGTGTATCTAGTTAGAGGTTCAAGATATAACTTATTAGTAAAGTATTTCATTTACACTGAAAATTGTTCTGTGCAATTCAGGATATCTTGATTATTTATAATATTATATTTGTTTTTTGTTTATTTTATTATTTAATAAAAATAATTTTATTATTTGTTAGTTTTAGTATATTTTATAGAATTAATTATATATATTATAGTTTATTAGTAATGTAAGTGGATTATGAAATAATTTATTTAAATTTATTAAAGTAAATTTAATTTATTGTACCTTTTGTATCAGGGTTTATCAAAATTTTAGTGGTTATTTACTTATCTCGATTTAGGTTGATTTACAAATAATTTATAGTTGATGTGTCATAATTATTATTAAATTATTTGTAGAAATGATATGTTAATCGTTTCCTAAGGTATCTAGTTTCTTAAGAAAAAATTTAATTTTTTATGGTTAATTTGTTTTTGTTTAATTTTTTAAGTAAAAATATTAACTTATTTATTTTTTAGGGGATAAGCTCTAAAATTTTTATTCTATAATTTTAAAAATTAAAAATATGTAATAGTAGGCTTTAAACCAGCTATCTTAAAGATTACGTTTTAGTTCATTATTTTTAAATTTGATTTTATAATTATTTTAGTTTTTTTATTAAGATTTTTAATTTAATTTTTAAATTTTTGTAATAATGGTGAAATTAGTATATTTATTATGTTTATAATGTCTTTTTTTGTTAATTTATTATAAGGAACTAGGCAAAATTGATTTTCGCCTGTTTATCAAAAACATGTCCTTTTGATAATATTTTAAGGTCTGGCCTGCTCACTGACAAGGTTTTAAAGAGCCGCGGTATTTTGACCGTGCAAAGGTAGCATAATCATTAGTTTCTTAATTAGGGGCTGGAATGAATGGCTTGACGAAAAATCAACTGTCTCTTAATAATTTTTAAAATTTAACTTTTAAGTTAAAAGGCTTAAATTTTTCTTTAGGACAAGAAGACCCTATAGAGCTTAACATTTTAGTTTTATATGATTTTTAGTTAATCTTTTCATATTTAATAGTAATGTTTTGTTGGGGTGACGTGAAGAATAGATAAACTCTTCATTATTAAATCATTGATTTATGTATATTATGATCCATATTTTATGATCTTAAGATTAAGTTACCTTAGGGATAACAGCGTAATTGTTTTTGAGAGCTCATATCAACAAAGCAGATTGCGACCTCGATGTTGGATTAAGAAAAGTTTTGGGTGTAGTAGCTCAATGATTAGGTCTGTTCGACCTTTAAATTCTTACATGATCTGAGTTCAGACCGGCGTGAGCCAGGTCGGTTTCTATCCTAAGTTATAAGTACTCGTATTAGTACGAAAGGACCATGCGGGTGAAATATTTTTTTTTATATTGATTAATATTAATTATTTACTATTTTGACAGATTAATGTAGTGAATTTAGGATTCATTTATGTAGATTTTTTCTACAAATAGTATTGATGTTTTATGATTTATTTATATTTGTTTTAAATTTTCTTCTTTTAGTTATTTGTGTTTTAATTAGTGTAGCTTTTTTAACTTTATTAGAGCGTAAAGTATTAGGTTATATTCAAATTCGTAAAGGTCCTAATAGGGTTGGATTTGTAGGTATTCCTCAACCTTTTAGTGATGCAATTAAATTAATTTGTAAGGAACAACCTATTCCTATTATGTCAAATTATTTACTTTATTATTTTTCACCTGTATTTAATTTAATAACTTCTTTAGTAGTTTGGGTGATTTTTCCTTATTTAACTTATATATGTTCTTTTTCTTATGGGTTTTTATTTTTTTTATGTTGTACTAGATTAGGTGTTTATACTGTAATAATTGCTGGTTGATCATCAAATTCAAATTATTCTTTATTAGGTTCATTACGTTCTGTTGCTCAAACTATTTCATATGAAGTTAGATTAGCTTTAATTTTATTATCTTTAATTATTTTAATTGGTAGTTTTAATATGTTTGATTTTATAAATTATCAATTATATTGTTGATTTATTATTATTTCTTTTCCTTTAGCTTTATCTTGTTTTGCTTCTTGTTTAGCGGAAACCAATCGAACTCCTTTTGATTTTGCTGAAGGTGAATCAGAATTGGTTTCTGGCTTTAATATTGAATATGGAGCTGGAGGTTTTACTTTAATTTTTTTAGCTGAATATACTAGAATTGTTTTTATAAGTATACTTTTAACTTTAATTTTCTTAGGTGGAGATTTTTATTCTTTTATATTTTTTATTAAGCTTGCTATTGTTTCTTTTTGTTTTATTTGAGTTCGTGGGACTTTACCTCGATTTCGTTATGATAAGTTGATATATTTAGCTTGAAAGAGTTTTTTACCTTTGTCTTTAAATTTTTTAATTTTTTTTATTGGTTTAAAAATTTTATTGATTTCATTTATTTAGTTAAATTTTTTAAGAATTAAAGTTAATAGAAGAGTTAAACTTCTAGTTTTATGTTTTCAAAACATATGCTTTTCCTAAGCTTCTTAACTAATTATTTTTTAATTAATATATCTCATATATTGGCTACATGAATATTAATTATAAAGTAAGTAAAGTAAATAATTGTTAAGATTTGTCCTGTTATAATATAAGGTTCCTCAACTGGTCGTTTACCAATTCAAGTTAATAAACAAACTACTACTACTATAATTCAAAATATAATTTGGTTAATTGGATAAAATTGAATACCTCGAAATAATGTTTTGTTATAGAATGGTAAAATTATTAAAATTCTAATTGATAAAAATAGTGCAATAACACCTCCTAATTTGTTAGGGATTGATCGTAAAATTGCGTAAGCAAATAAAAAATATCATTCTGGTTGAATATGAACAGGTGTAACTAGTGGGTTGGCTGGTACAAAATTGTCTGGATCACCTAGTAAATATGGATTAATTAAGCATAATATAATTAATAATGATGTTATTAATACAAATGTAATTGAATCCTTAAATGTAAAGTAGGGATGGAATGGAATTTTTTCAATATTTCTATTTAATCCAATAGGATTATTTGATCCTGTTTGATGAAGGAAAAATAAATGGATTGCAGCTATAGCTGCAATAATAAATGGTAAAACGAAATGAAATGTAAAGAATCGATTTAAAGTTGCATTATCAACAGCAAATCCTCCTCAAACTCATTGGACTAAATCTGTTCCAAGGTAAGGAATAGCTGAAAGTAAATTTGTAATTACTGTTGCTCCTCAGAATGATATTTGTCCTCAAGGTAAAACGTATCCTATAAATGCAGTTGCTATAACTAAAAATAAAATAATTGTTCCAATTATTCATGTATGTATATATATATATGATCCATAATAAATTCCTCGTCCTACATGAAGATAAATACAAATGAAAAATATAGAGGCTCCATTTGCATGTAATGTTCGAATGATTCAACCATTATTTACATCTCGACAAATATGAATTACTCTTCTAAATGCTATTTCAATATTTGAAGTATAATGTATAGCTAAGAATAATCCAGTAGCAATTTGGATTACTAAACATAGTCCTAGTAATGATCCAAAATTTCATCAAAATGAAATATTAGTAGGAGCTGGTAAATCAATTAATGAGTTATTAATAATTTTAATCAAGGGGTGTTTTAATCGAAAAGGTTTATTCATTGGTAATTATCTTATTTTACGAATAGGTCCTTGATTAATATTAGTAATTTTTACTACTGCTAATAATGCAAGGAATAGATAAATTATTATTATTATTGTAATAATAAATGTTGGATTATTATACAATTTTTGTAGAGATATTGTTATTTCTTGATAATTAATTGAATTATTAATGTTAATTGTTTCTGTGTTTTTTATAAAGTCAATAAATATAGTTTTATTTATAATAATAAATATAAATATAATAAATGTTCATATTATAAAAGTAAAAATTATAATTATAGAATTGGGTTGAAATATTTCATTTGATGCAATTCTTGTAATATAAATAAATAGAACTAATATACCACCTAAGAATGTTAAGAATAAAATATATGATAATCAAAATCTTTCTATTATTGTTCCTGTTATTAATCCAATTAGAAAAGTTTGTAAGATAATAAAAATTATTATTGATATAGGGTGATTTAATTTAATAAAATTAATGTTTATTACATTTGATAAAGCTATAATTATTATTTTAATCATTTCAGGGGTTAGTTTATTAAAATATCGGTTTTGGGGATCGAGGATAGGATGTTTTTTTTCCTACCCCTGAAGTTCTAAAAAGTGGGGGCCTACCTTATTTTTGGTTTACAAGACCAATGTTTTTTTTAAACTATTAAAACTAATGTTTATATTTTCTATTTTTACTTCTTTGTTAGTGTATTTTGCTGGTGTTTACGTTTTTTCTTCAAAACGAAAGCATTTATTAATAGTTTTGTTAAGATTGGAATATATTGTTCTTTCTTTATTTATATTAATTATTATTTTTTTAATTGATTATGATTATGATTATTTTTTTCCAGTTATTTTTCTAGTTTTTTCTGTTTGTGAGGGCGCTTTAGGTCTTTCTATTTTGGTTTCTATAATTCGTTCTCATGGTAATGATTTTTTAAATTCTTTTAGATTATCTATATGTTAAAGTATTTAATTATAATTATTTTTTTGACTCCTCTTTGTTTTTTAAGTAGTTGTTGATGATTGGTCCATTCTTTAATGTTTTTATCTAGTTTTATTTTTATGATTTGTGCTTATTCTTATGCTGATTTAAATATAATTAGATATTATTTTGGGGTAGATTACTTTTCTTATAGTCTTATTTTGTTAAGATTTTGAATTTGTTCTTTAATAATTACTGCTAGAGGTTCAGTTTATTTATTTTCATATCATTCTAATTTTTTTATTTTTATAGTGTTAATTTTAATAATTATATTATATTGTTCATTTGCTAGATTGAGTTTACTGTCTTTTTATATTTTTTTTGAGGCTAGATTAGTCCCAACTTTACTTTTAATTTTAGGTTGAGGTTATCAGCCTGAACGTTTACAGGCTGGAGTTTATTTAATTTTTTATACGTTGATTGCTAGTTTGCCTTTATTATTAGTTTTATTTAGGGTTTATGATTTTGCTAATACTTTGTATTTTCCATTATTATTTGATTTTGGTTCTTATTATTTTATATTTTATATTTTTATAATTTTAGCCTTTTTAGTAAAGATACCTATATTTTTAGTTCATCTTTGATTACCTAGGGCTCATGTTGAGGCTCCAATTTCTGGTAGTATAATTCTTGCTGGTGTTTTATTGAAGTTAGGTGGTTATGGTATTTTTCGTGTTATAAAGGTTATTTCTTATTTGGGTTTAAAGTTTAATTATTTTTGATTGTCTTTAGGTTTATCTGGTGGTGTAATTGTTAGATTTATTTGTTTTCGTCAAGTTGATTTAAAGTCTTTAATTGCTTATTCTTCTGTTGCTCATATAAGTATAGTTATTGGTGGTTTGATAACTATAAATTTGTGAGGCTGTGTTGGTTCATTGTCTTTAATAATTGGTCATGGTTTATGTTCGTCTGGATTGTTTTGTCTTTCAAATATTATTTATGAACGTTTGGGTAGACGAAGATTATTAATTAATAAAGGGATAATTAATCTTATACCTAGAATAGCTCTTTGATGATTTCTTTTAAGATCATCAAATATAGCTGCTCCTCCTTCTTTAAATTTAGTAGGTGAGGTGGGTTTATTAAATAGAATTATGTCTTGATCTTCATTAAGATTTTTAGTTTTGATTTTTTTATCTTTTTTTAGAGCTGTTTATACATTGTATATATATTCTTATTCTCAGCATGGTTCTTATTATTCTGGGGTTTATACTTGTTCTCTTGGTTATTTGCGTGAGTATCATCTTTTATTATTACATTGGTTACCTTTAAATATTTTATGTTTAAAGGGTGAATATTTTTTTGTCTAATATGCTTAAGTATTTTAATAAAAATATTGTTTTGTGGGATCAATGATATGGTTTATCCATCTTAGGCTGTGAATATATTTTCTATTTGTTCTTTAAGTTTTTTCTCTTTATTTTTTTCTAGAACTTTTATTTTTATTTTAGGTATTTATTATTTAATAGTTGATTATAGATTATTTGTTGAGTGAGAACTTTTTAATTTAAATGGTTCTATAGTGGTTATGACTTTAATTTTAGATTGAATATCTCTTATTTTTATATCTTTTGTTATATATATTTCTTCTTTGGTTATTTACTATAGAGAGGATTATATGTTTGGTGAAAAAAATATTAATCGTTTTATTATTATTGTATTAATGTTTATTCTTTCACGCTATCTATTTATAACCCCCCCTTTAATTAGAATTTTATTACGCTGAGATGGGTTAGGTTTAGTTTCTTATTGTTTAGTGATTTATTATCAGAATGTGAAGTCTTATAGTGCTGGTATATTAACTGCTTTATCAAATCGTATTGGTGATGTTGCAATTTTGATTTCTATTGCTTGAATGTTAAATTTTGGTAGATGAAATTATATTTATTATTATGATTTTATTTTAGGATCTTTTGAGATAAAGGTTATTACTATATTAATTGTTTTGGCTGCAATAACTAAGAGAGCTCAAATTCCCTTTTCTTCTTGACTTCCGGCAGCTATGGCTGCTCCTACTCCTGTTTCTGCTTTAGTTCATTCTTCTACTTTAGTTACTGCTGGGGTTTATTTATTAATTCGTTTTAGTCCAATATTGGACACTTATAATTGTGGTTGATTTTTATTATTAATTGGTTGTTTAACAATATTTATAGCTGGATTTGGAGCTAATTTTGAATTTGATTTGAAAAAAATTATTGCTCTTTCTACCTTAAGTCAGCTGGGTTTAATAATGAGAATTTTGGCAATAGGTTTTCCTAAGTTAGCTTTCTTCCATTTATTAGCTCATGCTTTATTTAAGGCGTTATTATTTATATGTGCAGGTTCAATAATTCATAATTTAAAGGATTCTCAAGATATTCGTTTTATAGGTTCAATTGTAAATTTTATACCTTTGACTTCTGTTTGTTTTAATGTTTCTAGATTGTCATTATGTGGTATACCTTTTTTAGCAGGATTTTATTCAAAGGATTTAATTCTTGAGATGGTTTGTTTGAGATGAATTAATTGTTTAATTTTCTTTTTATATTTTTTTTCTACTGGTTTAACAGCTTCATATTCTTTTCGATTATTTTATTATTCAATATCTGGTGATAATAATTTTTATTCTAGTTTTTCATTTGATGATAATGGTTATTATATTTCGTTTGGTATAATTGGTTTATTATTTGTTGCTGTATTTGGTGGTAGATTATTGTCTTGATTAATTTTTCCTGTTCCTTATATAATTTCTTTACCTTATTATTTAAAGTTTATAACAATTACTGTTGTTATATTAGGTTCTTATTTAGGTTATCTTATTTCTAAATTTAATTTTTCTTATAATTTATTTTCTTTAAATTTTCTATCTTTTGTTAGTTTTGCTGGTTCTATATGGTTTATACCTTTTCTTTCAACTAAGTTTATTAGATATTTACCTTTAAAGATGGGATTTTATTCATCTAAGTCTTTTGATTATGGTTGAGGTGAATTATTAGGTGGTCAAGGTTTATATGAATTATTTATTTATGTAATTGGTTATGTTCAATCATGATATGATTTTAATTTTAGGATTTATCTTTTAACTTTTATTTTTTGAATATTTATTTTAGTAATATTATTCCTTTTATAATACTCAAATAGCTTATATTTAGAGCGTGACATTGAAGATGTTAAGGAAATATTTTATTTTTGAGTAGTATTTATAAATAAAATTTATATTATTTTTACAGTGAAAATGTAATGTTTTATTTTAAACTATATAAATGTTAGAAATGTTAACGGAATTTAACCGCTAATATGAAAAGTTAGCAGCTTTTATATTGGCTTTACATTTCCTTAATTGGAACATATTAGTTCAATAATATTATTAACAGTAATATGCCTCTTTTTGGCTTCAATTAATTTAGAATAAGGGTTAAATAATTACCAAACTTTCAGGTCGAAACTGACTGCAATATTTCGCTTCTTATTCATTGTAAGGTTGATTGATTAGAAATCAATACTTTTTGAATGCAACCCAAATGTTATAGTTAACTACAACCCTTATTCTGCTCACTGTAGAGCTCCTTGTTTTCATTCATGATATAATCCTCCTAATAGAACTAGAATGAAGAATATTGTTGATATTGTTCAGATTAAAATGTTTGATGATTTTATAATAATTACAATTGGTAAAATTAATGCAATTTCAACATCAAAAATTAAGAAGATTACTGCAATTAGAAAGAATCGTAGAGAAAAAGGTATTCGTGAAGAGCTTTTTGGGTCAAATCCGCATTCAAATGGTGATCTTTTTTCCCGGTCATTAATTAATTTTTTTGATAGGGTTGTTGCAATTATTATTACAATAAGGGGGATAATGAATCTAATAAAAATTCTTGTTGATAATATTAAGATTGTTTTTCTTGATTAGTAATCAAGCTTTTTGATTGGAAGTCAAATGTACTATTTATACTAGAAAAACATTTATCTACCTCATCAGTAAATTGAAATATAAAGGAATAATCATACAATATCTACAAAGTGTCAATATCATGCAGCTGCTTCAAATCCAAAGTGATGTCTAGGGGAGAATTGATTAGTTGAATGTCGAAGTAAACATGTTAATAGGAAAATTGTTCCGATGATAACATGTAATCCATGGAATCCTGTTGCAACAAAGAATGTTGATCCGTAAACTGCATCAGCAATAGTAAATGGTGCTTCTCAGTATTCATATGCTTGAAGTATAGTGAAATATAATCCTAGTAATACTGTAAAAAATAATCCTTGAAGGGCTTGTGTATGATTAGATTCTATTAATCTATGATGTGCTCATGTTACTGTTACTCCTGAAGCAAGGAGAATTGCAGTATTTAATAATGGGATTTGTATAGGGTTGAATGGTTGAATTCCTATAGGTGGTCATAGCATTCCTAATTCAATTGTAGGTGCTAATCTTCTTCTAAAGAAAGCTCAGAAGAAGGATATGAAGAATAAAACTTCAGATGCAATAAATAAAATTATTCCTCATCGTAATCCTACTGATACAAATCCTGTATGTAATCCTTGAAATGTTCCTTCACGAATTACGTCTCGTCATCATTGAATTATTGTTAGTAATGTAACTCCAATTCCAATAATGAAAAGATTAATATTGAATAAATGGAATCATTTAGCTAATCCTGATACTAGAATTATTGCTCCAATTGCTCCAGTTAATGGTCAAGGTCTATAATCTACTAAGTGAAATGGGTGATTTGAGTGAGTTGTTAACATAAGTCTAATAAACTTCTCTAGAATATAAAGTTCTTAAGATTGAGAATACATATGCTTGAATTATTGTTACTGCTGATTCTAGAATTAATAATATTATTTGTCCAATAATTAATAATGAAATTAAATTTATTGTTATTGATGGTCCAGTATTACCAAGTAATGTTAATAGTAAATGTCCTGCAATTATATTTGCAGCTAATCGAACAGCTAGTGTTCCTGGTCGAATTACATTTCTAATGGTTTCAATTATTACTATAAATGATATTAGAGCTGCTGGTGTTCCTTGTGGAACAAGGTGTGCAAATATATGATTAGTGTGATTAATTCACCCGAATAGTATAAAGCTTAATCATATTGGTAATGCAATTGTAAATGTTAATACTATATGTCTAGTTCTAGTAAAAATATAGGGGAATAATCCTATAAAATTATTAAATATTATTATAATGAAAATTGAGATGAAAATAAATGTTGTTCCATTAAATGATTTTGGTCCTAATAATGTTTTAAATTCATTATGTAAGGTTAAATTTAATTTATTTCATATAATATTAATTCGTGATGATGTTAGTCAAAATAATGATGGAATTAATAATAATCCTAGGAATGTTCTAGTTCAATTTAATGATAAATTAAAGATGTTAGTTGATGGGTCAAATGTTGAAAATAAATTTGTTATCATTTTCAGATTAATCTTTTCCTATTATTTGTTCTTTTTTCTAACTTTTTAATAAGATTTTGTTTAAATGAGAAAAAATTTATTTGATTAAATAAAATTAATGCAATAGAAAATAAAATAAATAGTGAGAATCATATTAATGGTGATATTTGAGGGATTTAGATTAATATTTATTCCCCCTCAGAAGTAGGCGTTTAACTTACTATTTTTTGGTTTAAGAGACCATTACTTACTTTCAGTCATCTGATGTTCAAGGTGTACTAATTTTTAGTTATTTTAGATTGACACTCTAATGTTATAGTTTTAACTAACTCCTTAAATTATTTTAGATAGTCATTTGATAAATAAATTTACTGAAGTTCTTTCAATTACGATTGGTATAAATCTGTGATTTGCTCCACAGATTTCAGAGCATTGACCGAAGAATAATCCAGGTCGATTTATTGTAAATGTTCCTTGATTTAATCGTCCGGGTGTTGCATCAATTTTAATACCTAATGCTGGAATTGCTCAGGAATGTAATACGTCTGATGCTCTAGTTAATACTCGGATTTCTGAATTTATAGGTAAGATTGTTCGGTTGTCTACGTCTAGTAAACGAATTCCATTAATTTTTAAGTCTCTTTCTGGTGTTATGTAAGTGTCAAATTCAATATTTACAAAATTTGAATATTCATAACTTCAGTATCATTGTCGTCCAATTGTTTTAATTGTAATTATTGCATCAACTGAGTCATCTAGAAGATATAATAGTCGTAATGATGGTAAAGCAACAAAAATTAATGTAATAGCAGGTAATGCTGTTCAAATAGTTTCAATTAAATGTCCATGTAATATATTACGACTTGTATAATTAATAAATAATATATATCTAAGAGTATAACTTACAATTACTGTAATTAATAATAATACAACTATAGTATGGTCATGGAAGAATGATAATTGCTCCATTAATGGTGAAGCTCCATCTTGTAGTGATAAATTTGATCATGTTGCCATATTTTCTAATAAAAGGTCAAACCTTTATATGTAAAGCTTAAATCTACTGCACTAGTCTGCCATATTAGAATCTAGTAATTAATGGTAGTTCTGAATAACTGTGTTCTGCAGGAGGATTATTTTGTAATCATTCAGTTGATCTATTTATGTTGTTACTAAATATAATTGTTCGGTTAGTAATTATTCTTTCTCATATAATTATAATAAATATAATAATTCCAACAATTGAAATTGTAGATCCGATACTTGATAATACGTTTCAAGATGTATATGCATCTGGGTAGTCAGAATATCGTCGTGGTATTCCTGCTAGTCCTAGAAAGTGTTGGGGGAAGAAGGTTAAGTTTACTCCAATAAATATAATAGTAAATTGGATTTTTAATCATGTTCTATTTATAGTTAATCCTGTAAATAGTGGGTATCATTGAATTACACCTCCTATAATTGCAAATACTGCTCCTATAGATAATACATAATGGAAATGTGCAACAACATAATAAGTGTCATGTAATACAATATCAAGTGATGAATTTGCTAATACTAATCCTGTTAATCCGCCAATTGTAAACAAGAAGATAAATCCTAAAGCTCATAATAATGGTGGATTGAATTTAAATTTTGTTCCGTATAATGTTGCTAGTCATCTAAATACTTTAATTCCTGTTGGTACAGCAATAATTATTGTTGCTGATGTAAAGTATGCTCGTGTATCAACGTCTATTCCTACTGTGAATATATGGTGGGCTCATACAATAAATCCTATAAGTCCAATTGATAATATAGCATAAATTATACCTAGTGTCCCAAATGATTCAATTTTTCCACTTTCTTGACAAACAATATGTGAAATAATACCAAATCCTGGTAGAATTAAAATGTAAACTTCTGGGTGACCAAAGAATCAAAATAAATGTTGATATAAAATAGGATCTCCCCCTCCTGCAGGATCAAAGAATGATGTATTTAAGTTTCGGTCGGTTAATAATATGGTAATAGCTCCTGCTAGTACTGGTAAGGATAATAGAAGTAATAATGCTGTAATAGCAACTGATCAAACAAATAACGGTGTTTGGTCTAAGGTTATTCTTTCTGATCGTATATTAATTGCTGTTGTGATGAAATTTACTGCCCCTAGAATTGATGAAATACCGGCTAAATGTAATGAAAAGATGGCTAAATCTACTGAGGTTCCACCATGAGCAATAGCTCCTGCAAGTGGAGGGTAAACTGTCCATCCAGTGCCAGCTCCTCTATCCACGATAGAGGAGGTGAGTAAAAGGGTTAGTGAAGGAGGTAATAGTCAAAAACTTATGTTATTTATTCGGGGAAATGCTATATCAGGAGCTCCAATTATTAATGGTACGAGTCAATTACCAAATCCTCCAATTATAATAGGTATAACTATAAAGAAAATTATTACAAATGCATGTGCTGTAATAATAACATTATAAATTTGATCATCTCCAATTAAAGATCCTGGTTGTCCAAGTTCTGCACGAATAATTATTCTTATTGATGTTCCCACTATTCCAGCTCATGCTCCAAATAAAAAATATAAAGTGCCAATGTCCTTATGGTTTGTTGAGAATAATCATTTTTTCGGTAAGATGGCTGAAGTTATAGGTGATAGACTGTAAATCTATTTATGAGAATTTATCCTCTCTTACCAGTATTAGAATATTGGCCTTATATTCAATTATGATGTTAGACTGCAATTCTAGAGGTGTAAAAATTTTACTAAGGCCTAAAAGATCGTCCTTTTAATTATAACTTTGAAGGTTATTAGTTTACTTAACTTAAGTCCTTAAAATACTAAAATTAAGGTAGATGTTAAGATTAATCCTGCTGTTGAAATTACTACAGTGAAAGGAAGGACAAATTTTGATCTTTTAGACTTTATTTTTATTGATCATAAATTTTCTGTGTTTGATAAAATTAATGCTGAGAATCTAATTCGTATATAATAGTAGAGTGTAATGGTTGTTAGTACAATTATGAAAGTTATAAGTGTAGTTAAATTATTTTCTACTAGTGATTGTATAACAATTCATTTTGGGAGGAATCCTAGGAAGGGTGGAAGTCCACCTAAAGATAATAGTGATAGAAATATTATGAATTTAATTTCTGTTTTTATATTTCTTGCTGAATAGATCTGATTTATGTAAAACAAATTTATTTGTTTAAACAATAAAACTATAATTAGTCTTAGTAGCGAATAAATGATAAAATAAAGTTCTCAAATGTTTTCTCTTACTATTAATGAACTAATCATTCATCCTAAATGTCTAATTGATGAATATGCTAAAAGTTGCCGTAGTGATGTTTGATTTAAACCTCCTATTGCTCCAATAATAATTCTTAGAATGATAATGATGAATATGAATGTTTTTATTTGGATACAGTATGATAGAACTATTATTGGGGCAATTTTTTGTCATGTTATTAAGGTTAAACAGTTAATTCATCTTGATGCTCCTATAACTTCTGGAAATCAGAAGTGAAAAGGTGCAGCTCCAATTTTTAATAATAATCTCGATGAGATTATTATTGATGGAATATACTTTCTTTCTCACCCTATTGGGAATTTTAATTGAATCAATAAAATTGAAAATAACAGTATTGTTGATGCTATTGCTTGAACAATAAAGTATTTAATTGATGATTCATTTATTATTAAATTTTTTCTATTTGCCAATATGGGGATAAAAGAGAGTAAGTTGATCTCTAGTCCTATTCAAACTCCAAATCAGGAGGTTGATGAGATGGACAGGATCGTTCCTATCAACAATGTTGATAGGAAGAGAAGTTTTGTAGAGTTGTTGGTCATTAAAAAGGAGAGGATTATACCTCTATGAATGGGGTATGAACCCATTAGCTTGTTTAGCTTACCTTTTTTAAAAAATTACATTAAGGTGTATGATGCACATTAGTTTTTGATACTAAGGGAGTTAGTTTAATTCTATCTTATGTAATTTAATGGAGGTAATGTTATTTACTTTATTTACCCTATCAAGGTAATCCTTTAATCAGGCACTCCATT